CCAAGCGATCTTTTCGTAAGCGTTTGCCCCCGATCCAATCGGGGGATCGAATTGATTATAAAAACATGAGTTTAATTAGTCGATTTATTAGTGAACAGGGAAAAATATTATCTAGACGAGTAAATAGATTGACCTTGAAACAACAACGATTAATTACTATTGCTATAAAACAAGCTCGTATTTTATCTTTGTTACCTTTTCTTAATAATGAGAAACAATTTGAAAGAACCGAGTCGACCACTAGAACTCCTAGTATTAGAGCCAGAAAAAGATAGGTTTACTCTTTATTCACTTGAATTCAAACCCCCATCCGAACCCAAAAGCGGATTTATATTTTGTTGGAAAAATCCAAGAATCCGGATTGAATTCTCGTGTCGTAAGAAAAAAAAGAAGAATCTGGGAAGAAGAAATTTTTTTATTGAACGTGTTGATTCATATTGATTTTGACTACTTTATTTTGACTACTTTCTCATATTTTCATTTTATCATATTATATTCATTTTTATTCGACCTTCCCGGAGTTCATTCTCCGGGCAACTCCGTTTAACCGGTGGATTCCTTCCAACTTACTTCTTTTATGATCTCATTGGAAATCATATAAAGACAATTCCTATTTGATATAGCTATTTGTGCAAGTATTTTACGATTAAGAAGCAACTGTCTCTTGTACAGATCATTTATGAATCTACTATAACTATAGCATACCCCCCTTTCGCGAATTGCTGCATTTATTCGAGTGATCCACAAACGACGAAAATTGATTTTTTGCCTATCCCTATCCCGATGAGCCGAAACCAAAGCTCTTATTTTTTGTTGAGTAATAGTTCGAGTAAGTCTTGAATGAGCCCCCCGAAAGCTTGATGCAAATAAACGAATTTTTGTTCTACGTCTCCGAGCGATATATCCCCGTCTAATTCTGGTCATTGAATAAATGAAACTTTAACGAATAACTAATAGATTTCCTTTCTTTCAGTTATTCTTTTGCCCCTTTCCTAGTATATTAATAACAAAACGGATTTTTCCAATGTATAAACTAATAATTCCAATGGCTTTGGCTACTATAACCTTCCCAACCACAATTTTTTCTTTTTTTCTAGGCATTTCACCTCGAAATACGAAATTGTACTATACTAGGTATTAAAAAAAGAAAAGTAATGATAAAGAAATAGTGGATTCCATCGTTTCTATGGTTACTTCTTAAACGGTGAGGTCTTCTCTATACACCGGAGCCTTTACTTCATTTAATCAATGTTATTGCTAACTTGTATAGTTCACATTCTTCGGCTCTACCCATGAATTATCCAGTAATAGGTCTTTCACAACGAGCTCTACCTATACAGTAACGGTATTTAATTATGAAGATTGGCTGGGTAGCTGACCCTGTTAGTCCGTTCTTGCAAGAGGGGTCTATGTTAACTAAGATTTCCTCCGCTTAATGGATAACCATTTGCTACCAATGGAGAATTGCTTCTCATCTTGAATTGAGGTGAGTGGATTTACACCAACAGAAACCATAAATTTCATACACAATAAAAGGGATATCATCGATTTTTAGATAGGAAATGTAGTTCGTTTTTCCGTTCTATCCTATTTGATCATTGATATTCGAACATTGTTCTCTTTCCTTTGTTCTAGTTCATGATCTGAACGAGTCGCACATACACCCTAGTACATGTTCCTCGACGCTGAGGGCATCCCCGAAGCGCGGGGGATTTTGTGACATTTCTAATTGGCTGTCTTGTATTTCTAATAAGTTGTTTAATCGTTGGCATGTTGAATCATATACATAATGGGCTGGTTTAGATCGATCCTAACCGGATGATTATGAATTACTTTTATTCAATAGAATAATAAAGAAAAGTCATAGAATATTAAACTCGGCAGGGTGAATTTCAGAATTGACGTGAAATCTAGGCTATTGTCATTCAACCGCTACAAGATCAACAATTCCATAAGCTTGGGCCTCTGTTGCTGACATAAAAACATCTCTTTCCATGTCTTCGGATACAACCCATAAGGGTTTGCCCGTTCTTTGTACATAAACCCTTGTCAGGGTTTCACGTAGTTTCAGCAGTTCTCCCACTTCCAGGATGAATTCTCCCGTTGCTACTTCAGAAAAAGAACCAGCAGGTTGATGGATCATTACCCTGATGATATAAGATAATAAAAGGTTTCTCTATTTTTCATGATGAGGGGAAGATACAAAGAAAGATAAAAGAATAACAAGAAAAAAAGATAGAATCGAACAACCGTACGGGCATTATGCATTGCATACGGCTCTACAATAAAATTGACCCTTACCTTCCATCAAATAAAGAAAAAAATAGGATCGATCAGACCCCGATCGGTAAATGATCAACTTACCACCCTTCCTTTCGGAGGAATTCAAAAATACTATGATGGCTCCGTTGCTTTATATATTTATTATATTTTTTTGTCTGTGATTTGTCTGTCATTCAGCAATCCCAAAGTTGCTTTTTATTTGATCAAATAAACTAAG